TATGAATTGCCTGATAAAAGGGTTACCTTGATAGGGTAAATCATGTAATAATAACATTACATTCATTATATTTAATAGAATTAAACTATTTCTAAAAGTATCAAAAACTTTTGTGCATCATACACCAAAATATAAAAAGATAAGCTAATTAAGCTACTGGGCTCATACCCCATTTATAAAGGTTCTAATCCTTTTCTTTTTAATTTTTAATAATTCATCAAAAATTGTTTTTTTAAGAATTTTATTTATAGGAACACTGATTTCTATTTCAGCTAATTCTTGACTAGGAGCTTGAATAGGTTTGGAAATTAATTTATTATCTTTTATTCCCCTAATAAGAGATAATAAATTAATATCAACAGAAGCCTCATTAAAGTATTTCCTAACACAAGCATTAGCTTCTTCAGTATTCTTATTTGCTACAATTTTATTTTTATTAAATTCAAGTATAATAAATTCTAATTTTTTTATAGAAATAATAATTTTTTCATCTCTTTTATTAAAAAGAGGATCTGCTCCTTTCCATTTTTGATTTCCAAATGTTATAGAAGGTTTATCTTGATTAAATGCATTAATTTTAATAACATGACAAAAAATTGCCCCTCTAATGTTAATCTCTTATATTATTTTTAAACCTTTAATTATTACAAGAATTATTCTTTCAAGATTAATTGGAGCTCTAGGAGGATTAAACCAAACTTCTTTACGTAAATTAATAGCTTATTCATCAATTAATCATTTAGGATGAATACTAGCTGCAATATATGACAGAAATTTATTATGAATAACTTATTTTATATTTTATACATTTTTAACTTTTTCAATAATTTTTATATTTAATATATTTAAAACATCCCATGTAACTCAATTATTTACGTTGAGTTTTCACTCAAAGGTAATGAAATTTTTCCTATTCTTCAATTTATTATCTTTAGGAGGACTTCCCCCATTCTTAGGATTTTTACCTAAATGAATAGTAATTCAATCCTTAACAATAAATAATCAATTATTTTTATTGACATTTATAGTATTAATAACTTTAATTACTTTATACTTCTATTTACGTATTTCATACAGAGCTTTTATACTTAATTATTATGAAAATAATTGATTAAATAATTCCTTATATAGATCAAATCATTTTATAACTTTCATAACATGTTCTTTCTTCTCCTCTATAGGGCTATTCATTATACTTTCTTTATATTTTTTATTTTAAGGCTTTAAGTTAAACAAACTAATAGCCTTCAAAGCTATAAATATAAGAAAGATCTTTTAAGCCTTAGTAAATTTATTACTCCTTTAGAATTGCAGTCTAATGTCATTATTGACTATAAAGCCAATTACTTATGATTAAAGAGAATAACTCTCATAAATAGATTTACAGTCTATTGCCTAAATTTCAGCCATTTAATCGCAACAATGGTTATTCTCTACTAATCATAAAGATATTGGAACTTTATATTTTATTTTTGGAGCATGAGCTGGAATAGTAGGAACATCTCTTAGAATTCTTATTCGAGCAGAATTAGGGCACCCAGGAGCACTAATTGGAGATGATCAAATTTATAACGTAATTGTTACAGCCCATGCTTTCATTATAATTTTCTTTATAGTTATACCAATTATAATTGGAGGATTTGGAAATTGATTAGTTCCAATTATACTAGGAGCTCCTGATATAGCCTTCCCTCGAATAAATAATATAAGTTTTTGACTTTTACCTCCAGCATTAACTTTACTTCTTGTAAGTAGAATAGTAGAAAATGGAGCTGGAACAGGATGAACTGTTTACCCTCCTTTATCATCTAATATTGCTCATGGAGGAGCATCTGTTGACTTAGCAATCTTTTCTCTTCATTTAGCAGGAATCTCTTCAATTTTAGGAGCAGTAAATTTTATTACTACAGTAATTAATATACGATCTACAGGAATTACATTTGATCGAATACCTTTATTTGTTTGATCAGTAGTAATTACAGCTTTATTATTACTTCTTTCTTTACCAGTACTTGCTGGAGCAATTACTATATTATTAACTGACCGAAATATTAATACTTCATTCTTTGACCCAGCAGGAGGAGGAGATCCTATTCTATATCAACATTTATTCTGATTCTTTGGACATCCTGAAGTTTATATTTTAATTTTACCCGGATTTGGAATAATCTCTCATATTATTAGTCAAGAATCAGGTAAAAAGGAAACTTTTGGATCTTTAGGAATAATTTATGCTATATTAGCAATTGGTTTATTAGGATTCATTGTTTGAGCTCATCATATATTTACAGTAGGAATAGACGTAGATACTCGAGCTTACTTTACATCTGCTACTATAATTATTGCTGTACCAACTGGAATTAAAATTTTCAGTTGACTTGCTACACTTTACGGAACACAATTAAATTATTCCCCAGCTACATTATGAGCTCTTGGATTCGTATTTTTATTTACAGTAGGAGGATTAACTGGAGTTGTTCTAGCTAATTCATCAATTGATATTATTCTACATGACACTTATTATGTAGTAGCTCATTTCCATTATGTACTTTCTATAGGAGCTGTATTTGCTATTATAGCAGGATTTGTTCATTGATACCCTTTATTTACTGGATTAACTTTAAATGCAAAAATACTAAAAAGTCAATTTATTATTATATTTATAGGAGTAAATTTAACTTTTTTCCCTCAACATTTCTTAGGATTAGCAGGAATACCTCGACGATATTCAGACTATCCAGATGCTTACACGGCTTGAAATGTAATTTCAACAATTGGTTCAACAATTTCTCTACTAGGAATTTTATTCTTCTTTTTTATTATTTGAGAAAGTTTAACTTCTCAACGACAAGTTTTATTCCCTGTTCAACTAAATTCATCAATTGAATGATTACAAAATACCCCACCTGCCGAACATAGTTATTCTGAATTACCTTTACTAACTAATTTCTAATATGGCAGATTAGTGCAATGGATTTAAGCTCCATATATAAAGTATTTTACTTTTATTAGAATACACTAATGTCAACATGAGCAAATTTAGGTCTACAAGATAGTTCTTCTCCTTTAATAGAACAATTAATTTTTTTTCATGATCACACTTTATTAATTCTAGTAATAATTACAGTTTTAGTAGGTTACTTAATAGTTATACTATTATTTAACAAATATGTAAATCGATATCTTTTACATGGACAAACTATTGAAATTATCTGAACTATTTTACCAGCAATTATTTTATTATTTATTGCATTTCCATCCCTTCGATTATTATATTTACTTGACGAAATTAATGAACCATCAATTACTTTAAAAACTATTGGTCACCAATGATACTGAAGTTATGAATATTCAGACTTTAATGATATTGAATTTGATTCTTATATAATTCCTACAAATGAATTATCTATTGATAGATTCCGATTACTAGACGTAGATAATCGAGTAGTTTTACCTATAAATTCACAAATTCGAATTCTAGTAACAGCTGCTGATGTAATTCATTCTTGAACAATTCCTGCTTTAGGAGTAAAGGTTGATGGAACTCCTGGACGATTAAATCAAACTAACTTCTTAATTAATCGACCAGGATTATTTTATGGTCAATGTTCAGAAATCTGTGGAGCTAATCATAGTTTTATACCAATTGTAATTGAAAGAATCCCAGTTAATTATTTTATTAAGTGAATTTCTAATAATATAAATTCTTCATTAGATGACTGAAAGCAAGTATTGGTCTCTTAAACCATTTTATAGTAAATTAGCACTTACTTCTAATGAAAAAATTAGTTAAATTAATAACATTAGCTTGTCAAGCTAAAATTATCAACTTATTGATATTTTTTGATTCCTCAAATAGCCCCAATTGGTTGATTAAGTTTATTTATTATTTTTTCTATTGCATTTGTAATTTTTAATATAATAAATTATTATTCATTTATTCCTTCTATACCTAAATCAAGTTTAACAATTAAAACTCAATCAATAAATTCATTAAATTGAAAATGATAACAAATTTATTTTCAGTATTCGACCCTTCTTCAAGTATTTTTAATTTGTCATTAAATTGACTAAGTACTTTTTTAGGAATCTTAATAATTCCTTCTGCATATTGACTTATACCTTCACGATACCATATCTTTTGAAATAATATTTTATTAACACTTCATAAAGAATTCAAAACTCTATTAGGCCCAATAGGAGCTAATGGATCAACCTTTTTATTCATTTCACTATTCTCAATAATTTTATTCAATAATTTTATAGGTTTATTCCCTTATATTTTTACAAGAACAAGTCACTTAACATTAACATTAACATTAGCTTTACCTCTATGATTATCTTTTATATTATTTGGATGAATTAATAATACTCAACATATATTTGCTCATTTAGTTCCTCAAGGAACACCTGCTGTATTAATACCTTTTATAGTATGCATTGAAACAATTAGTAATGTAATTCGACCTGGTACACTAGCTGTTCGATTAACAGCTAATATAATTGCTGGACATCTTTTATTAACTTTATTAGGTAATACAGGTCCTTCAATATCTACAATTCTATTAAGTGTTCTAATTATTACTCAAATTGCCTTATTAGTATTAGAATCTGCAGTAGCTATAATTCAATCTTATGTATTTGCAGTTCTTTCTACTCTTTATTCTAGAGAAGTAAACTAATGTCAACTCACTCAAATCATCCATTTCATTTAGTAGATTATAGACCATGACCTCTAACTGCTTCAATTGGAGCAATAACTACAGTAGCTGGAATAGTAAAATGATTCCATCAATATAATATATCTCTTTTCCTTCTAGGAAATATTATTACAATTTTAACTGTTTACCAATGATGACGTGACGTTTCTCGTGAAGGAACTTTTCAAGGTCTTCATACTGAAGCTGTTACTACAGGACTACGATGAGGAATAATTTTATTTATTATTTCAGAAGTATTATTTTTTGTTTCATTTTTTTGAGCATTTTTTCACAGAAGACTTTCCCCTTCTATTGAATTAGGGGCTGTTTGACCCCCTATAGGAATTACACCTTTTAACCCATTTCAAATTCCTTTATTAAATACTGTTATTTTATTAACTTCAGGAATTACAGTAACTTGAGCTCATCATAGTTTAATAGAGGGAAATCATTCACAAGCTACACAAAGTTTATTTTTTACAGTAACATTAGGAATTTACTTTACAATTCTTCAAGCTTATGAATATATTGAAGCACCTTTTACTATTGCTGACTCTGTTTATGGTTCAACCTTCTTTATAGCAACAGGATTCCATGGAATTCATGTATTAATTGGAACAACATTTTTATTAATTTGTTTAATTCGACATATTAATAACCACTTCTCAAAAAATCATCATTTTGGATTTGAAGCTGCTGCCTGATACTGACATTTCGTTGATATTGTATGATTATTCCTTTATGTATCAATTTATTGATGAGGAGGTTAATTAATTATCTATATAGTATAAAAAGTATTTTTGACTTCCAATCATAAGGTCTATTATTAATAGTATAGATAATTTTATCAATTTTAACAATAAGCATAATTATTTTATTAATTTCTATAGTAGTTATATTATTAGCCTCTATTTTATCAAAAAAAACTCTAGTAGATCGAGAAAAATCTTCTCCATTCGAATGTGGATTTGATCCAAAGTCTTCTTCACGACTACCCTTTTCACTACGATTCTTTTTAATTACAATTATTTTCCTTATTTTTGATGTAGAAATTGCCCTAATTTTACCAATTATTTGTATTATTAAATTTTCAAATTTATTTATATGAACAATTACATCTATTGTATTTATTTTAATTTTATTAATTGGTTTATACCACGAATGAAATCAAGGAATACTAAATTGATCAAATTAATTAGGGTTGTAGTTAATTATAACATTTGATTTGCATTCAAAAAGTATTGATTCTTCAATCTACCTTGAATATGAAGCGATAAATTGCAATTAGTTTCGACCTAATCTTAGGTATCATTTACCCTTATTCTTTAATTGAAGCCAAAAAGAGGCCTATCACTGTTAATGATAAAACTGAGACAATTCTCCAATTAAAGAAGTATGATGTTCAAGAAAAAGCTGCTAACTTTTATCTTTTAATGGTTAAATTCCATTTATACTTCTTTACAATTTATATAGTTTAACAAAAACATTACATTTTCATTGTAAAATTAAAAAATTTTTTTTTATAAATTACTAAAAAAAATTCACAATATTCAAAGATAAAATTATCTCCCTAACATCTTCAGTGTCATACTCTTAATATAAGCTATTTGAATAAAAACAAATTATATACATATATAAAATTACAATTCAAAGAACAAAACTTAATAAATAAATCTTTAAATTGTTATTCTGTAATATTTGATTTAATTGAGAATTTTTTACTAAATTATAATAAAGTTGTTGACCACCAAAATATTCAGATCAACCCTGATCAAAAGATTTAACAGCTAACTTACCAACAATTAAAGAATAATTTATAATTCCATAAGTAGAAATATAAGGTATAAACCATATTGATCCTAAAAAATAAGATCTATTATAATTATTTAAAGCCTTATTAAAAAATATTAAAGAAACATAAGAAATTAAGTAACCTCTTAAACCTCCTACAATACATACAAATAAAGTTAATAATTTTAAATAAGAAGGTAAAACTACTACTATAGGACTAGGAAAAATTAATCATCTTAATATTCTTCCTCCAAAAATTCTTAAAATTAATAAACCCAACATACTTTTTAACATAACTCAACCTTCATCATTTAATATATTTAAAGAAGAAAAATTTGAATCACCAGTTATTGTATAATAAACTAAACGAAAAGAATAACAAACAGTTAATCCAGTAGAGAAGAAATATAAAAAAAAAGAAAATATATTAATGTAAGATAAAGAAACAACTTCTAAAATTAAATCCTTTGAATAAAATCCAGCTAAAAAAGGTATTCCACATAAAGCTAAATTAGCAACATTAAAACAAGAAGAAGTTAAAGGTATTATTAATCTTAATCCTCCTATTAATCGAATATCTTGAGAATTATTTATATTATGAATAATAGCTCCAGCACATATAAATAATAAAGCCTTAAATAAAGCATGTGTTAATAAATGAAAAAAAGCTAATTTATAATAACCTATTGATAAAATTCTCATTATTAAACCTAATTGACTCAAAGTTGACAAAGCAATAATCTTCTTTAAATCAAATTCATAATTAGCACCTAATCCAGCTATAAACATTGTTAACCCAGAAATTAATAACAATAAATTTCCTATTCAAGATCTTCTTAATACAATATTAAATCGAATTAATAAATAAACCCCAGCTGTTACCAAAGTAGAAGAATGGACTAAAGCAGATACAGGGGTAGGAGCTGCTATAGCAGCAGGTAATCAAGAAGAAAAAGGAATCTGAGCTCTTTTAGTTATAGCAGCTAATATTACTAATGAACCAATCACTAGTATTTCTAAATTTCTTTTTATAACTTCTAAATAAAATACATAATTTCAACTCCCATAATTTAATATTCAAGCAATAGCTAATAATAAAGCAACATCTCCAATACGATTTGATAAAGCTGTTAATATACCTGCATTATAAGATTTTACATTTTGAAAATAAATTACTAAACAATAAGAAACAAGTCCTAATCCATCTCATCCCAATAAAATACTAATTAAATTAGGACTAATAATTAATAATATTATTGAACTAACAAATATTAATACTAATATAATAAATCGATTAATTTTGTAATCTCTTCTTATATATTCTTTTCTATAAAAAATTACTAAAGAAGAAATTATTAAAACAAATGACATAAAAATTAAACTCATTCAATCAAATAATAATGTTATCACAATATTTATCGAATTTAAAGAAACTACTTCTCATTCAATAAAAATTCTATAATCATTTATAATAAAAATTACACCTATCAAAAAACTCGATAGTCTAAAAAAAAATAATCTAACAAATCTAATTGTACAAATTGATAAATATTTCACGATTTAAAAAGAATTATTCTTATCATTGACACCACAAATCAATATTTTTCTTAAACTATTTAAATATAATCATAATATACACATATCACCCTTCAAAATTAATAAATTTAAAGGAAATCAATGTAAAAATAAAAGTAAAAATTCACGAACAGATCCACCTCTAAATGAATAGGCCCCAGAAAAAATCTTCCCATGTTGTCTATAAGCATATAAATATAAAGTATAAGCAGCACTAAAAAAAGATAATAAAGACAACATTAATATAGTAACTCAAGATCAACTAACAATTCTATTAATTAAAGAAATTTCACCTAATAAATTTAATGTAGGAGGAGCTGCTATATTTGCAGAACTTAATAAAAATCATCATAAAGCTATAGAAGGTATAAAATTTAATAACCCCTTATTAATTAATAATCTTCGTCTTCCTATTCGTTCATAAGAAATATTAGCTAAACAAAACAATCCAGAAGAACATAATCCGTGAGCAATTATTAATGTATAAGAACCACAAATTCCAGAATAAGTTATTGTTATTAAACCAGCTAAAACAATTCCTATATGAGCAACTGAAGAATAAGCAATTAAAGCCTTTAAATCTGTCTGACGTAAACAAATTAAACTAACTAAAACTCCACCAACTAAACTAATTCTAATTCAAATAAAATTAAATTTTAATCCTATTATCTGTAAAAAAGGTAAAACTCGTAATAATCCATAACCCCCTAACTTTAATATAATTCCAGCTAAAATTATAGAACCAGAAACAGGAGCTTCTACATGAGCCTTTGGAAGTCATAAATGAACTAAAAATATAGGCATTTTTACTAAAAAAGCTATAACTAATGAAAAATATAAAATTTCTAAATCAAATATATAATTATTTAATAAATAAAAATTTATAGTTCCTGCAACCTTATATACATAAAAAATTCCTACTAATATAGGTAAAGAAACTAATAAAGTATAAAATAATAAATATACCCCCGCTTGTAATCGTTCAGGTTGATATCCCCAACCTAAAATTAAAAATAATGTTGGAATTAAACTTCTTTCAAAAAATAAATAAAATATAAATAAACTTATACTTCTAAAAGTTAATACTAATAAAATTAATAATAAAATAATATTTACCAAAAATAAATTTACATAATTATTATATTTAAAAACAGATTCTCTAGCCATTAATATTAAAGAAACAATTCATAATCTTAATAAAATTAATCCATAAGAAATTATATCACAACCAAAAAAAAATGAAACAGATATAAAATAATTACTATATATATTTATTGAAATAAAAATAAATCTCAATAAAAATAAAAAACTTTGAACCATTCAATAAGTATTTTGTATAAAACATAAAGGAAATAAAAATAAAATAAAAATAATAATTTTTAACATTGCAAAATATTAAATCTTTGAAAATAATCATTTCCATGAGTTCGAATTATTCTAACTAAAATAGATAAACCTAAAGCACCTTCACATACTCTAAAAGTCAAAAATATTATTCTAAAAAAAAATTCAAAATTAAGTATATTTAAATAAATAAATAATAATAAAAATAATCTTAAAACAATATACTCCAATCTTAACAATATAGATAATAAATGCTTACGATTAGATACAAAAGTAAACACTCCTATAATAAATAAAATACTAGGTAAAATTCAATTCAAAATTAACATTAGTTTTAATAGTTTAACAAAAACATTGGTCTTGTAAATCAAAAATAAGAACTATTCTTTTAAAACTTCAAGAGAAAAGAAATTTCTTTATCATTAATCCCCAAAATTAATATTTTAATTAAACTACCTCTTGATATTATACAATGAATTTTATTAACATTACTATTTATTTTTAATTTTATTTTCCTAAATATAAAACACCCTTTAGCAATAGGATTAACTTTATTAATTCAAACAACATTAATTTGTTTAACTTCAGGATTAATAACTAAAACTTTCTGATTTTCTTATATTTTATTCCTTGTATTTTTAGGAGGAATATTAGTTCTATTTATTTACGTTACATCATTAGCTTCTAACGAAATATTTTCATTTTCTATTAAATTAATAATTACAACAATTTCAATTTTTTTATTAAGAATTACTATTTTATTCTTTATTGACAAAAATTTACTTTTACAATATTCTAATATAGAAACTAAATCAATTATTGATATAAATTCTTATATTATAGAAAATTCTTTATCTCTTAACAAATTATATAATTATCCAACTAATTTATTAACTATTATATTAATAAATTATTTATTAATTACACTAATTGCAGTAGTAAAAATTACTAAATTATTTAAGGGACCACTACGACCTATATTCAACTAATGAACAAACCTTTACGAGTTAAACACCCTATTTTAAGAATTGCAAACGGAGCTTTAGTTGACCTACCTGCTCCTATTAATATTTCAGCCTGATGAAATTTTGGTTCATTATTATTTTTATGTTTAATAATTCAAATTTTAACAGGATTATTTTTAGCTATACATTACACAGCAGACATTACTTTAGCATTCAATAGAGTTAACCATATTTGCCGAGATGTAAATTATGGATGATTATTACGAACTATACATGCTAATGGTGCATCATTTTTCTTTATTTGTATTTATTTACATGTAGGACGAGGAATTTATTATGGTTCATATTTATTTACTCCTACATGATTAGTAGGAGTAATCATTTTATTCCTAGTAATAGGAACTGCATTTATAGGATATGTTCTACCTTGAGGACAAATATCTTTTTGAGGAGCAACTGTAATTACTAATTTATTATCAGCTATTCCTTATTTAGGAATTGATTTAGTTCAATGAGTATGAGGAGGATTCGCTGTTGATAATGCAACTCTTACACGATTCTTTACATTTCACTTTATTCTACCCTTTATTGTACTAGCAATAACATTAATTCATATTTTATTTTTACATGAAACAGGATCAAGTAACCCAATAGGATTAAACTCTAACATTGATAAAATTCCATTTCATCCTTACTTTACCTTTAAGGATATTGTTGGATTTATTGTAATAACAATAATTTTAATTTTATTAGTTTTAATTAACCCTTACTTATTAGGAGATCCTGATAACTTCATTCCAGCTAATCCATTAGTAACTCCAGTACATATTCAACCAGAATGATATTTTCTATTTGCCTATGCTATTTTACGATCTATTCCTAATAAATTAGGAGGAGTAATTGCCCTAGTTTTATCAATTGCAATTTTAGCTATTCTTCCATTCTACCATTTAAGAAAATTCCGAGGAATTCAATTTTACCCTATTAATCAAGTTTTATTCTGATTAATAACAGTTACAGTAATCCTATTAACATGAATTGGAGCTCGACCAGTAGAAGAACCTTATGTTTTAATTGGACAAATCTTAACAGTAGTATACTTCTCTTACTTTATATTTAATCCTTTAGTTATTAAATGATGAGATAATTTATTAAATTAGTTAATGAGCTTGAAATAAGCATATGTTTTGAAAACATAAGATAGAAATTAAATTTTCTATTAACTTTACTAATAAAAATTATTTAAATTAAATAAATTAAAAAAATTTTAAATCCAACAAAAAATAATAAAAAATTTAATGAAAATGGTAAAAATCTCTTTCAAGCCAAATATATTAACTTATCATATCGAAATCGAGGAAGAGTTCCTCGTACTCAAATAAATATAAAAGAAACAAAAGTTAATTTAATATAAAACAAAAAAGAAAATACATCTCTTCCTAAAAATATTACACAAAATAATATTCTCATAAATAAAATACTTGCATACTCAGCTAAAAAAATTAATGCAAATCCTCCTCTTCTATATTCTACATTAAACCCTGAAACTAACTCAGATTCTCCTTCAGCAAAATCAAATGGAGTTCGATTAGTTTCAGCTAAAGAAATTCTAAATCATACTAAAGCTATAGGAAATATAATAAACAAAAATCAAATAAATATTTGATACTTATAAAATATTAATATATTATATCCACCAATTAAAAAAACAAAACTTAATAAAACTAAAGCTAATCTAACTTCATAAGAAATAGTCTGAGCTACAGCTCGTAAACCTCCTAATAAAGCATAATTTGAATTAGATGATCAACCAGCAATTATTACAGTATAAACTCCCAAACTTGTACAACATAAAAAAAATAATAAACCCAAATTAAAAGAAAATAATTTTACAAACAAAGGTATACATATTCAAACTAATAAAGAAAGAAATAAAGAAAAAATAGGAGAAAAATAATAAGAAATATAATTAGATAATAAAGGATAAGTTTGTTCCTTTGTAAATAATTTGATTGCATCACAAAAAGGTTGAGGAATTCCAGCAATACCTACCTTATTAGGTCCCTTTCGAATCTGAATATAACCTAAAACCTTACGTTCTAGTAAAGTCAAAAACGCAACTCTAACCAATACAAAAATAATTAATAATAATCTACTAATAATAAATAATAAATTTTCTATAAAAAACAAGTACTATTTGTAATAAAAATTACATAAATAAATTCTAAATTTATTGCACTAATCTGCCAAAATAGTTTATTTATATTAATTATATTCAATATAAAAATAATAATTTATTAAATATTAGGTCCTTTCGTACTGAAATATTTTAATTTATTAAAGATAGAAACCAACCTGGCTTACGCCGGTTTGAACTCAGATCATGTAAGAATTTAAAAGTCGAACAGACTTAACATTTAAGCGGCTACACCTAAAAATATATCTTAATCCAACATCGAGGTCGCAATCTTTTTTATCGATATGAACTCTCCAAAAAAATTACGCTGTTATCCCTAAAGTAACTTATTTTTTTAATCGTTATTAACGGATCAACTATTCATAAATTAATGATTTTTAAAATTAAAAGTTTATTAAATTTTAATATCACCCCAATAAAATATAATCAATTATTATAATAAAATAAATCTACAAAATTCTAATAATTTATATATAAAGATTTATAGGGTCTTCTCGTCTTTTAATTACATTTTAGCTTTTTGACTAAAAAATAAAATTCTATTGTAAATTTAAATGAAACAGTTAATATCTCGTCCAACCATTCATACCAGCCTTCAATTAAAAGACTAATGATTATGCTACCTTTGCACAGTTAGTATACTGCGGCCATTTAAATTTATTCAGTGGGCAGGTCAGACTTTAAAAAAAATTCAAAAAGACATGTTTTTGTTAAACAGGCGAACATTATTTTTGCCGAGTTCTTTATAAAAACTTTTCAATTATTTATATTTATACAATATAATATACTAATTTTATCATTATTTTTTTATTTTTTAAATTTAAATAAATACTTTAATATATAATTAAAATTTAATAAATAATTAATATTATAAAATAAATTATAACAATTTTATTAATAATAGCTATTTCTAAGCTTATATTTATAAAATGATTTATTAATTTTTAATAATTTATTTTACAGCTTATCCCATAAAATATTAAAATTAAACACCAATTAAGTTAATATATTTAACTAAATTGTATAAAATTTCTAAATTAAATTTATTTCTTAAAGAACTAGATACCTTTAAAAACGAATAACATTTCATTTCTAATATATTATACAAAATAATTTTGTCACATTAACTTTTATAATATATTAACTCTTTTAAAATCGAGAAAATTAAATAAATAATTTTTATTTGATAAACCCTGATACACAAGGTACAATAAATTAAATTTTCTTCTTAAATATTAATTTTTCAAATTATTTCAATTTTCTTTCACAATACTATTTAACTATAATTAAAATTATTTTTTCTTTATAAAATACTTAAACAATCAACTTAATAATTATTTTTAATAATTAATTATAAACAATAAAAAAATTAATAAATAAAATATAATCAATTTATATTGATTTGCACAAAAATCTTTTCAATGTAAATGAAATGCTTTACTTAATAAGCTTTAAATTGCATTCTAGGTACACTTTCCAGTACATCTACTATGTTACGACTTATCTTACCTTAATAATAAGAGTGACGGGCGATGTGTGCATATTTTAGAGCTAAAATCAAATTATTTATCTTTATAATTTTACTATCAAATCCACCTTCAATAAACATTTCAAATTTATATTCATTTAAATAAATTTATTGTAACCCATTTATACTTAAATATAAGCTACACCTTGATCTGATATATTTTCTATTTAAAAATCTTGAAAATTAACATTCTCATAAAATATTCTAATAACGACGGTATATAAACTGAATACAAACTTAAGTAAGGTCCATCGTGGATTATCGATTACAAAACAGGTTCCTCTGAATAGACTAAAATACCGCCAAATTTTTTAAGTTTCAAGAACATAACTACTACTACCTTAGTCTTTTTTTATACATTTTAAATAATAGGGTATCTAATCCTAGTTTATTAATAAAATTTTCAAGCTTTAATTATTTAATTTAAAATTAATATAAATTTAAAATTTCACCTAATAAATTTATTTTTATTTTATTAAAACCAATCTAACTTTAACTAAACAAAATTTATTTGTATTATTCGTATAACCGCGGCTGCTGGCACAAATTTAGCCAATACTCTTTAATATTACTATTTCTAAATTTCTTTAATTAATAATACTAATTACTGCGACTAATAAAAAATTTATTTACTATTAAAATAAATAAAAATTCACATAAAAATTTACATATAAATTAAACTAATAACAAACTTATAAGCCAAAATAAAACTTTTATAAAATAATAACAAAAATTAATAAATTATTTAATTTAAAATATTAATAATTTTAATAATTATAATTAGTATTAATTAAATAATAATAATAATAAAATATTCATATATATATATATATATATATATATATATATATCATATAAAATAATTAATAATTTTAAATCTTATTAAATTTTTATTTTTAAAATAATATTACAAAATTAAATTATTCATTATAAAATTTGATAATAATTTTTTTTTATAATTTTCTTATAAAACCTTGTATAAAAAAAAAAAAAAAAAAAAATGTGTATGAAAACTCTATTAT